GAGTTTGATGTTGAAAAATCCACGAATCTAGAAATTCATTTCGGACAATTGAACCTTCTCGAACTGTTTCTTTTTAAGAACCAAAAAAATTTGTGCCAAAATAACAGATGCAAAGAAGAACAAAAGACCTTGTACGCGTAATGGGTCTTGAAGGACTATTTCTGCGTCGCCCTGACCAAACCCGCCCACATTAGGATTACTTGTTAATGGTTGATCAAGTTTGATAAATTCACCCTCTGAAACAAGAAGCTCCGGTCCTGGAGGGATAATATCAACCACTTCACGTCCATCTAAGGCATCCACTGTGGTTATTTCGTATCCGCCTTTTTCTTTTCGTAAAATTTGCTTTACTATACCCGCTGCTGTGGCGTTATAAACTGTATTATTACTCTTGCTTCCGTCAGGATAAATCTGACCTCTTCCTCTGTTACCGCCTACATATATCGGATATTTTAAGAAGTGAGTATCTTTTTTAGTAGCAGGGTCCGGGGAAAGAATAGGAAAGGCGATTTCGCTATATTTTTGCCCGGAAACAGGACCTATCACAAGAATATTTTTTTTATTGGGACGGTAGCTCTGAAAAGAAAGATTTCTGATCTTTTCGTTCATCTCTGGAGAAATACGATCAGGCGGAGCTAATTCAAACCCCTCAGGTAAAATGAGAACAGCCCCTACATTCAACCCCCCTTTCTTGCCATTAGCAAGAACTTGTTTTAATTTCATATCATAAGGAATTCGAATAACTGCTTCAAATACAGTATCGGGAAGGATCGCTTGGGGAACCTCAATATCCACGGGCTTATTAGCTAAATGGCAATTGGCACAGACAATACGCCCAGTCGCTTCTCGCGGATTTTCATAACCTTGCTGCGCAAAAATGGGATATCCATTTGAACTTGAGGGCCGAGTCATTATATATATCATGAGTGATGCGGAAATGGTTCGAGTAATCTGTTCTTTTATCCAAGAAAAAGTATTTATAGTTTGCATTTGCATAGTCCAATCATTCATCCCAAAAATTTCTACAATAAGTTGGGTAGGTTGCTAGTATAGTTTCCTATCCGCGATTCTGCTATTTACTTTATTACTTTAACTAAAACTTAAATAAATTAAATCCGGGTAAAAATGGAAAGATAAAGTATGGTTTTGAACGCTGTGCTTATGCTTATGTACAAAAAAAGAAACATTAGAATTAAAATTGGATTTATATCCCTTTATTTCTTTTCAGTCATTCATTGAATGATAAATTACTACAAGTGACGGGGATACACGATTTAAATAGTGGAAAATCCAATATTTCAAAATTGTATCTAGAATAACTGGAAACGTAGAAACAAGACCTGATATAATTTGATCATTATGAGGAAATCCAAAATCTTGGTAGATAAAGCCAATCATTAGTTCCCAACCATGAGGCGAATGAAATCCGATACATAAATCAGTTAATAACAAAATAGAAAAAGCTTTTATTGTGTCACTTAAGTTATATAGGAATTCTTTAACCCAAGAATTAAGAAGAATAAGTTCTTTATTTCCCAGAATAGAATAACCACTTAGAATAAGGAAACATATTATATTTGTCGAAAATTGCAAAATCATATGCATAGAGTCCTCATTGTACATCTTGATCAATTGAATCGTTTCGTTGTGGATTCCTATACGAAGTTTTTGTAGATGTGTTTCTGAGTCTTCCTTTACCATTTCGTCCAACAAGCGTAGCTCTTCTAATTCGATAAATTTTTTTAGAAAACTCTTTTCTTGAATATCGCTCAAAAAAGTTTCCGATTGCTTAGTATTCCACCAACAAGTAAACCAGGATTCCAGACTTTTTTGAAATGATAGCACGATCCACCAGGGTAAAAAGACTATCGATACAAGATATAGAAAAGCAATAAATGCTTTCTTTTTTTCCATTTTTTTCATCTATAAATTGTTTATGAACTCTTCGCATTCGTCGACTCTATGCGATCTAATAGTTTTATCAAACCTGAAGTTATTATATATAAGTATCCAATCCATGAAATTTTTTTTTAGTCCTTGAATCTTTAATTTAAATAATCATTATAATTATAAAAACTCCAATTGGTTGGTTATTTGGTTATTAAAGCGAACAAAATAAAAGATTTTAAAAAATAAAACATTGACATGATTTTTTTGTATTAACCTATCAATTCCAAACACTGAAAAAAAAAAAAAGAATCCATTCTGATAAGGTAGGTATACCCTCGAAAAAGAGTATTGTAGAGTTTTTATTTTACTCCGAGTTAAGAAAGTATTTATCATTTTAAAATACTTCAATTGGTACACGCAAGAAATAGGCTAATTCAGCAGCTTTTTGTTCAATTTCTCGTGGAGTCAAGTTTTCATCCGTACGGGTCAAGGGAATGGCCCCCTGGCCTCTTATTTCCAGATAAAGGACACGACGAGTATAAATACCCTCTTTAAGTTCTATTCTAATAGACTGAATATCTTTTATAAGAAATCGGAGGCAGATGCGACGATTTTTTCCAGGAAATCCCCGGCGAACAATACATACTATCCCTTCTTTTTTATCGAAAAAATCATAACCACTACCTACATTCAACGAAATTGTACACCACAAATAGGAGCTAATAAAGAGGCCTGCGATTCCATAGAAAGACATCACGAGCCCTTGCGGAAAAAAAAGAATTTGCTGAGGGGGAAATAAAGATATAAAATTTCTACCAAGATAGCTAGAAATTCCAACCAATACAAATCCTAATGAACCTAACAAAAGGATAAAGGCCCAGCCGAAATTGCTTATTTTTCGAGATCCTCTTATAAGTTCTATCCATATACATTCTGATCGCCAATTCATAATAGATCTGATTCCATTTTAATTAAAAGAATACCCCAAAGTATTTCGACTTTCATTACTTTGTTATGTTTTCGGCGTAACTCTCATCAACTAGTAATATATCTGATGTTAAGCTTGACTTTCACTTTTTTTAGTTTAAGAGTAATTCATCAAATTAGTTAGAAAAATTATACCCCTATGCCATGTTTCCACATGCATAAGGGCTCTTTCAGTTATGTTCGTAAAAACCGCGTAGTATAGCATTTTGCTAAATAGATATATGTGTTATGATTCAAGCCTAAGTTTTAAAAAAGAAGATTTGGACTACAGGACTTAAACAATCTTGTTTTTTTGAACATGCAGAAATAAGGAAGCCATTGCAATTGCCGGAAAGACTAGGCCGACTAAAGGCACAAGAATAGAGGGAAAGTTAATAGTTGTCATAGAATGGGTACCTCGATCTACTATATTGTACCTGTTTGTTATATTTTTTGTTGTTATTATGTTATTATATTAATTAATTTATTAGAATTCTAATTAATTCTTCATATAGCGATAAGAATCCACTAAATCTAATTTTTTAGCTTTCATCTTTTCTTCTTTCTTTTGTTTCTACAGAATTAAAAAATTTCGAATCGGATCCAACTTGACTTTTTTTTTTTATTTTTTCTTTACTGTAAAAAAAGCATGTAGCTGAAATAATTCACTTAGAACGCCTTTTAAAAGATTGCGTGGTACGATTGGATCAAATAAACCCTTATGGAATAAATATTCGGCTGCTTGTGAACCCTCGGGTACTGTCTTATTCAATGTTTGTTCAATTACTCTTTTACCCGCAAATGCAATGTAAGCGTTGGGTTCGGCAATAATAATATCCCCTAACATACCAAAACTGGCTGTTACCCCACCAGTAGTAGGAGATGTAAGAATTGATACATAGAATAACTTTTTATTTGATTGATAATCATATAAAACAGATGCTATTTTAGCCATTTGCATTAAGCTCAAGCTTCCTTCTTGCATACGTGCTCCTCCAGAAGCACATACTATAATAAGGGGTAGTAATTTATTACTAGCATATTCAATCAATCGGGTTATTTTTTCCCCTACTACCGACCCCATACTACCTCCCATAAACTCAAAATCCATAACCCCAATTGCTACAGGAATACCTTTTAGTTGACCTATACCTGTTTGAACAGCTTCAGTTAAACCTGTCTGTCTTTGATAAGAATCAATACGATCTTTATAAGGTTCCTCCTCTGAATGAAATTCAAGGGGATCCATAGAAACCATATCTTCATCCATAGGATTCCACGTTCCCGGATCAATCAGAAGTTCAATTCTATATGAACTACTCATTTTCAAATGATATCCACATTGTTCACAAATATTAAGGTGGATATTTGTGAACAATTTTTTAAAATTTAAAAAATAACAATTTTCGCATTGAACCCACAAATCCCTATTTTTTTGAGTTACATCAAGATTTTCTCTTCTAGTTAAATTACTATCATTTGTGATAGTTCTTAGACTTCCACCTTCACTCCTACTTTCACTCAAAATGTAACTAAAATTATCACTACCGGAACTCTTAATACGTATTTGAGAATAAAGATAATTGTCAATGCAATTTTTTATGCTATTATTCCAACTATATTTAGTATCATACGTGTAACAATCATTATAGATAGGGGCACTCTTAGATCGTGAGTTCAAAAAACTTGCATCCCACAAATTCGAAAAAGAATTGAGTAATTCATTTCGAAAAGAATGATCGCTGTCAATCTCAAAATATTGATTTTCAATATCAAAATATATTGAATAACTGTCCCCTTTACTGTCTATAAGTAAAGACGTATCATCAGAGAAAAAATTCCGAATATCCATGAAACGCAATAAATTATCAACATTACTGTAAGGAAACCAGTAACTATTTCTCCAACTCTGGCTCTTTTTTTCTATATCATTTACACTCGAATCTTTCCTTTTACTACTACTGATATTTTCAATAGGACCCAGACTGTCCGTTGATTTACTTAATCCACACCCGTGTTCTAACTCTTTTTTAGACAACTTCGAATGGAACCGCCATTTTTTCATAGAGCTTCCGCGCCCCCCTAATTTGCATGAAACTAAAATCGATGAATAGTCATTCGATGAAAATAAATTTGATTCTTAT